ATACAAGATCTTTAACTTACGTCCTTCGTGTTGAAATAGAGTTTCGAAATCATTGTTTTATTTATTATTTACTATGGCTTTGCTTTGATTTATTATTACTTTATTGATTTTGATCTTTTAGAGTTGGATTTCAAGTTAGTAACTTCTATTTTTTCCTTCCTTTCTTTTTCTTCGTTTCGAATCAAAATAGAAAGTAAATCAAAAATCCAAAGGAGGTTCATGGCCAAGAAGAAAGATGCGCGAGTAACGGTGATTTTGGAATGTACCAGTTGTATCCGAAACGGTGTTAAGAAGGTGTCAACGGGAATTTCCAGATATATTACTCAAAAGAACCGGCACAATACGCCTAATCGATTAGAATTGAGAAAATTCTGTCGCTATTGTTACAAACATACGATTCATGGGGAAATAAACAAATAGATCGAACTAAGTATGTCTTATCTTTCAAAGGGAAAAAATTACATTATATAGAACATATTGAAATAGAAATAGAACATATTTAAATAGAAAATAATCCTATTTGTTTGGGGTTAAAATGACAATTAAGAAATAGGATTTTCGGAATAATAAATAAACTATACAAACAAACCATGGATAAATCCAAGCGACCTTTTCTTAAAAAAAATAAAAAAAAGCGATCTTTTCGTAGGCCTTTGTCCCCGATTCGACCGGGGGATCGAATTCATCATAAAAACGTTACTTTAATTAGTCGATTTATTAGTCAACAAGGAAAAATATTACCTAGACGAATGACTAGATTAACCTTGAAACAACAACGATTAGTTACTAAGGCTATAAAAATAGCTCGTATTTTAGTTTTGTTACCTTTTCGCAAGAATGAGAAAAAATGGAAAAGAACTAAGCCGACCGCTAGAACTACTGGTCTTAGAACCAGAAAAAGAACCAAGCCGACCGCTAGAACTACTAGTCTTAGAACCAGAAATAAATAGGCTTACTCTTTGTTCACTTGAATCAGAATTCCAATCCGAACTCAAACGCGGATTGGTGTTTTGTTCGACAAATCCGAGAATCCAGATTTGATTATCGTGTCGTAAGAAAAAAAACGAATCGCAAAAAAAAGATTTTTTATTGAACGTGTTCATTCATTTTGACTACTTTAGCATATTTTCTCATAGTAATTTCCACTCCCCCTTCCCGGAGTTCATTCTCCGGGCAACTCTATTTACAATTATTCCAGTGTATTCTACTTCTTTTCTAATTTCGTTGGAAATTATAGAAAGACAATCCCTACTTGCTATAGTTATTTGAGCCAGTATTTTACGATTAAAAAGCAACTGTCTCTTGTATAGATCATATATTAATTTACTATAACTATAGGATACTACCCTTTCTCGAATTGCTGCGTTTATCCGAGTGATCCACAAACGACGAAAATTTCTCTTTTGCTTATCCCTATCCCGATGAGCCGAAAACAAAGATCTTATTTCCTGTTCAGTAATAGTTCGAGTAAGTCTTGAATATGTCCCTCGAAAACTTGATACAAATGAACCACTTTTTGTTCTACGTCTCCGAGCTAGATATCCGCGTTTAGTTCTGGTCATTGAATAAATACAACTTTGACAAATAACTATTCCTTTTCTTTCAGTTATTCTTTTCCCCGTTCTGGTCTATTAATAACCAAACGGATTTTTCCAATGTATAAAATACAAATTCCAATGGCTTTGGCTACTATAACCTTCCCGACCACGATTTTTTCTTTGTTTAGGTATTTTACTAAAGAAATAAGAAATTTTCTTTTGCTAGGTGTCAAAAATAGAAAAAGAAATATAAATTGAATGGATAAAGAAATAGTGGGTTCCATCGTTTCTATGGTTATTTCTTAAACGGTGAGGTCTTCTCTATACACCGGAGCCTTTACTTCATTTAATCAATCTTATTGGTAACTTGTATAGTTCACACCACACTCTTTGGCTCTACCCCTGAATTATCCAGTAACAGGTCTTTCACACTGAGACCCACCTATACAGTAACGGTATTTAATTATGAAAGTTAGCTGGATAGCTGACCCTCGTAGTCCGTTCTTGACTGAGTGAGAACTCCATTTTTCTGTTTTTTTTTGAATTTCAATAAGATTTCCTCCGCTTAATGGATAACCATTTGCTACCAATGGAGAATTGCTTCTCATCTTAAATTCAGTTGATTGGATTTGCACCAATGGAAACCATAAACTTTCTACACAATAGAAACTTTCTACACAATAGAGGGATTGATTTGCTTATTTTAGTTTTAGATAGTGAATGGAGTTCCTTCTTCCATTCTATCCTATTCACTGGTACTGATCATTCATACTGGAAAGCGGTTTTCTTGCTTTTTTTTGTGTCAGTTCATGATCTAAACGAGTCGCACATACACCCTAGTACATGTTCCTCGACGCTGAGGACATCCCCGAAGAGCGCGGGTTTTCACGACATTTGGAATTGGCTGTCTTGCATTTCTAAGAAGTTGTTGACTAGTTGGCATGTTGAATCATATACGTAATGAGCTGGTTTAGATTGATCCTAACCGGATCATTATGAATTTTTTTCTATTTAAAAAAAATAGTAAAATCGGAAATAAAACCTCAAATCACGGATTCGCGCAAAATCCATTTTATTTCTCTGATAGAAGTAAGCTAGGAGATAAGATCTCAATTCAGTAGTTAGGAGATAAGATCTCAATTCATGGAAATTCAAAACCATTTTCTCCTACTATATGATCAACAAGTCTATACTCTTTGGCTTCTATTGCTGACATAAAAACGTCTTTTTCGAGGGTATTCATTATTTCTTTTCGGGATTTCAACGTCGCTTTTTTATAACCATCTATGATGCAGTCGCGTATTTTTTCTATTGCCTGCATTTCCATGACCATGTCTTCTATTTCCACGTCCGAAAGAGAACTAGAGGGCTGATGCATCATTACCCTGATGATAGAAGGATTCTTTATCTGCTGTGTGAAACGAATAGAAAAGAAGGATAAAGAATAATAGGAAAAAAAAAAGATAGAATTGAACAACCGTACGAGCATCGTCTTTTGTGCATTGCATACGGCTCTACAATCAAATTGAAATTGACCCTTACTTTCCATTCAAGAAAGATAAAAATAGAATCTCTCAGCTCCAGATGAGTAAATGATCAAATTGCCACCTTTTCTTTCGGAGGAGTTAAAAAATACTATGATGGCTCCGTTGCTTTCTATTTTAAAATGGATTCTTTTTTTGTCTTTGATTCAGCAATTCCAAAGTTTCTTTTTGATCCAACGAAAAAAGGAAAAATCTTGTTTTTTTTCGCACTCTTTTTTTCTAACATAAATATTCTTAAGAGCCCTTCGGTGTGAAAACAAAAAAGTTTGTGACGCTGAATTGGACTCCCGATAGATAAGAGAAAATCGGAAATACCTTTTATCTCATACTACTCTCTCGATACATAATCGAATCTTTTGAAAAAAAAAAAAACAATACAAAAATTTTTCATATCGAATTCGAAGTGCCATGCTATTATTACTTAATATTCATATGGCGAAGGCATAGTTTTCTTTTTTCTCTCAAATAAAAAAACCTCATTGGCGCCAGGCGTGAGGGAATGCTGTACGTGAAGTTCCTCCACTCAGGATAAAACACGCCATTGACGCGGCTACTCCCACAGCTGTTGTCTCGACTGGTGGGACAAGAGTGTTTATAGTATCATAAAGGGCTATTCCATCTATTACTGATCCACCAGGAGAGTTTATAAGAAGTTTAAACTCTCCGCTAGACTCCGTGAGACTGAAATATATCAAAGCACCTAAAAGGATATTAGCGTTCTCTGAAGTAATTTCAGAGCCTAAAATAAGTATTCTTCGTTTATAAAGTGCGTTGAGTAAGGAAAAATTCTATTCCTTAGAGGGCCGTACAAGCAACTTTTGAGGCATACGGTTCAAAAAAAAATTGCGAAAAAAACGAATCAATGTATAGATTCCAGTCCTCTTTCTTTTTTCCTATTCTTTTTCATAGCAGTTTTTTTCGAACTTCTAAGGAAAGGGCTTTTTCTTCGATTTTTCAATAAAGACGAATTTTGACTTCTTTTCTTTCGGTCAATAAACTTATCGAATTAACTTCTCATTGATGTATTGTTTCATCAAGATTCAATCCAAATCACGATGGTATTTTCTTGTTCCTGAATGGGTCTCTTTCATCTTTTTAGGTTTATGTTCTACTCCGGGTCAAGATCCGCCCGATTTGGATTTGCACATATAGGACAAATCGTCCCATCACCATTTCTTTTTGTTATAACTTTCTAAATAACAAACACTAAATAACAAACAGGAATCATTTAGGATACACGTAGTAATTATAGATATATTCCCAATTGGGTTTTTGCTAAACGGAGCTTGGATATTTCATTTTTTGAGTCCAATCAAAGCCAACCATAAATTATTCTAATTAAGAATAGTATTATGGATTCCCTCAAACAATGCATCTAATTGCACTTCATGCTCCAATGTTGTGATGATTCAATTTATCTTTCTTGGTCGAAACAGAGGATCTCTCGATCGGGGGAAAGAACGGGGAAATCCCATATGACTCAATATATCTGACAAGTCACACTATACGTCAGTCCATTCTATCTCTTCATCTTCGTCAACAAGAATTAGAAAAGGTACTTTCGGAAGACCAACAGGCATGAATGAAAAGAAAAAGGAAGTTATCCTAGATCTCACTTTGATGTGGAAACGTAACGGTTTTATTGTCTTTATCATATTGGCTTTATCATATTTATTTTATCCGAAAAATTCAGAAAGAAAGAGAAAATAAATAAAGGAAAATTTTTATGAATAGGTCCTTCTAATAATCAATAAGGATGGACGCATTTACTCATAGAAAATGGTATCAATCCCCCATTGCGTATTGGTACTTATCGAGTATAAAATAAATCTGCTTCTCTTTGTTCCTACGAACAGAATAGAATAAATATTAACTGAACCTTTGTTAGGAAATAATCCACTGAACAAGGGAGGTCCAT